GCAAGAAATTCAATCCATTTAATTTTTAATTTAATTTAAAACTTAGTGTTTGGTAACTAAATTAACAAACGCTTTTCTAGAATGTCCAATATCTGTTTTATATCTTCTATGCAAACATGCTCAATTTTCATAAGATCTTCTTGACTGTTATTCAAAAGGTCGAATAATGTATATATATTCGACCTTTTAAGGCAATTATAGATCCTTGGGGGCAATTCTGATTGGTCAATAAAAATCGATTTTAATGCTATTTCTTTTTTGTTTTTTCGGATTTTAGTCAATTTATCATGAAAGATAAAAGGGGATAAAGGAACTCTGTGTTGATTGTTGTCTAAATGTGAGTTTTCTTCTTCCATATGTAAAAAGGGAATAAAAAAATCAATCAAATTACGAGAGGCTTCAAGAAGTGCTTCTTTCGGAGTTAAACTTCCGTTTGTCCATATTTCTAGAAAAAGGATTTCTTGTTTTTCATTCCCATTTCCATAAGAATGAATACTATGATTTGCATTTCGAACAGGCATGAATACAGCATCTATAGGATAACTTCCATCTTGAAAGTTCTGTGGCGTGTTTTTAAGATATCCGCGATTTCTCTCGATTTCTAATTCAATACACAAATCAATTGGTTCGATCAAACTAGCTATATATTGCTCATTATCAACGATTTGGACATAAGGTGGTAAGACGATATCTTGAGCAGTTACATATCTAGGACCTTTGACACAAATAGATGCGTCGCAAGTTCCATATAGATTACTTCTCAATACAATTTCTTTCAAATTCATTAAGATTTCATGGACCGATTCTTGAATACCCGCTATGATAGAATATTCATGTGATACTTTATCAGATTTTACACGTGTGATACATGTTCCTTCGATTTCTCCAAGTAAAGCTCGTCGTATTGCAATGCCTATTGTATCGGCTTGACCTTTTATAAGTGGAGATAGAATAAACCGTCCATAATAAAGACGTTTACTATCTGTTCTTGATTCAACACACTTCCACTGTAGTGTCCGAGTAGATACTGTTATTTTCTCTCGAACCATAGTAATAATATTTAATTAATTAGATCATTGAATCATTTATTTCTCTTGTTTTTCTTGAAAATTATCCAATCAATAGGGATTTCTACACACGTCTTTTTTTTGGAGGTCTACAGCCATTATGTGGCATAGGGGTTACATCTCGTACGAAAGTTAATAATATACCACTTCTACGAATAGCTCGTAGCGCTGCGTCCCTTCCCAGACCGGGACCCTTTATCATGACTTCTGCTCGTTGCATACCTTGTTCTACTGCCGTACGAATAGCATTTGCTGTTGCGGTTTGAGCAGCAAAGGGTGTGCCTCTTCTCGTACCTTTGAATCCACAAGTCCCGGCAGAGGACCAAGAAAACACGCGTCCCCGTACATCTGTAACAGCGACAATGGTATTATGGAAGCTTGCTTGAACATGAATAACTCCTTTTGGTATTCTCCGTGTACTCTTAATCCGTCCATTCTTACGGGAACCAATTTTGGGTATAGCTTTTGGCATATTTTATCATTTCATAAATATGAGTCAGAGATCTATGGATATATCCATTTCATGTTAAAATAGATTCTCTATTTTATGTTATGTATGTATGTGATTTATTTAGCGAGTCTGATTACCCCTGCCTTTGTTTATGTCTTGGGTTAGAACAAATTACTATAATTCGACCCCGCCTACGGATTAGCCGGCATTTTTCACAAATTTTACGCACCGAAGCTCTTATTTTCATATTTGTTATTCCTTTTCTTAATCTATTTATTGGAAGAAAATAAGTTTCTTGCAATTTTGTGCATCGTGTATGATATTCTCACGCAAGGAATGTTCAACTAATTTATCCTTAGAATCCCTGTTGCGGAGGCGATAAATTGTGCGTCTCCTGCTTGAATCAGAATGACTTATTTCCATTTTGACTCTATTTCCTAGTAGTATCCGTAAAAAACTACGTCGAATCTTTCCTGAAACAGAACCTAGAATCGTCCCTTCAGTATCTTCAGTATCTAAAGGACCTCGGAACATGCGTTTAGCAGGTGAGTCAATAATTAAGATGGATCCTTTTTGGTTCGTTCATTAGAGGTAAAAGTAAAACCCCCGCGAAGTATCAACTAATGTAGGAGGAACAATATTGGACAATTCGCCTCTTTTTTTTTTACAATTACAAATAGTACGTTTCAGATACAATTTGTATATTATACGGACTACCATATATAACACAAAATTTCTCCGCCGATTCCCTCTAGCCGGGCTTCCCGGTCTGTCATTATACCTCGAGAAGTAGAAATAATTACAATCCCCATCCCGCCTAAAATTCGAGGAATTCGTTGAGAGTTGGAATAAATTCGTAGACCAGGTCGACTGATCCGTTTTAAATTTAAAATATTTCTATAGGATCTTTTTGTAGTCCTTCTGTGTTGTAATGTTAAAACCAAAAAATTTTTGTTATTTTCTCGATGTGTTCTCACATTTTCAATAAAACCTTCTTGTAAAAGTATTTTAACAATCTTTTCCGTAATATTAGTAAAGGTTATTCGAACCACCCTTTTTTTATCCCTATCCGCATTTCGTATAGAGGTTATTATCTCGGCAATAGTATCTCTACCCATGAATTTTTAGTGAATCTAAATTTGATATAATCAACATGCTTTTTTTTACGTATTTGTTTATTTATAAATATGCTAATCAATAATGATATATGCGTGAGATACAATCTTATTTCTTTCAAATACTCCAACTATACACGATCTTGATTTATAATACCTCGGGAGCTAATGAAACTATTTTAGTAAAATTTAATTGTCTCAACTCCCGGGCGATCGCGCCAAAAATCCTCGTTCCTTTTGGATTTCCTTCTTGATCAATAACAACCGCAGCGTTGTCATCATATCGTATTATCATACCGTTGTCACGCTTTAGCTCTTTACGGGTACGTACAATTACAGCTCTCACCACTTCTGATCTTTTTAGAGGCATATTTGGTACTGCTTCTTTAATCACAGCAACAATAACGTCACCAATATGAGCATATCGACGGTTGCTAGCTCCTATGATTCGAATACACATTAATTCTCGAGCCCCGCTGTTATCTGCTACATTTAAATGGGTCTGAGGTTGAATCATATCATTTTGTAATCTGTTCTTTCAATGCAAAGGACGAAGAAAAAAAAGAAATATTTCTTGTCTAAAATAAAAGATTTGCTGTTGTTCAAGACCACTTTCATTGTACTTCTACTTTGTTTATCCCTTATGCCGAAATAATGAATTGAGTCCGTAGAGGCATTTTTGATGCTGCTATTGAAATGGCTCTTCTAGCTATATTTTCTGTTACTCCGGTCATTTCATAAAGTATTCGACCTGGTTTAACAACAGCTACCCAATATTCGGGGGACCCTTTCCCCGAGCCCATACGTGTTTCAGCAGGCCTTACTGTAACTGGTTTGTCTGGAAATATCCTTACCCATATTTTGCCACCACGACGTACATTTCGTGTCATTGCTCGCCGACCGGCTTCTATTTGTCTAGATGTGATCCAAGCGGGCTCAAGTGCCCGAAGGGCATATTTACCGAAACATATATGATTCCCTCGATACGATATTCCTTTCATTCTTCCTCTGTGTTGTTTACGGAATCTGGTTCTTTTGGGGTTATAGTTGATGGTTGTTTATCAATTCCATCTCTACTCCAGAACCATACATGAGAATTTCTTCTCATATGGCTCCTCGCAATTTATTTTAATACAAATTGTAATACAAAAGAAATTAAATAAAAAATGATTTAACTTTGAACTATTTTACATTTACAACGAATTTTAGTAGTCTTTCAGATTCAACCTAAGCTAGTAGTAATTTGTGTATCCGGTTTGAGTTTGAATAGATAATCAATGGTTTTCTATTGCATAAATCATAGGATTTCTTTTTGTATAAGTTTTTTATATTATATTTATGTTCTAATTTAAGAATTAGAAAAAGAATGTTTTCGCGGGCGAATGTTTACTCTTTTATTTCAATTTCAGAATTGTCTAATGACTTCTCAGAATATATGAATTGATTTTCGGCTCGTTCCGCCATCCCAACCAGTGAATTATTAAGATTGATTTTACTAAAAAAAATCTGTTCCATTCACAGCTTACATCGTTCCCATCACTTCTTGCTTAATGGTTAGGTTCTAATTTTACAATGGAGCTTATAATGAAATTTGTTTTCGAGTCAACTTTCTTAGTCTTTATTGACCCCAAGCTCTTAAGTTTTTTGTTTTAATTCTAGTAACTATTAAACTATTACTATACTATTAAATTACTATACTATTAATATTAAGTAATATTAAGTAATATTAAGTAATATTAAGATAAGAAAGGTCGTTTTAGTTTAATTATCAATCAATTCGTATTGATGCTTTTATTACATTGCCTTTTCGAAGTGTTTTATACGCTTTTCTAAAATCTAAGCTTTGATAAAATCACTCATAAACCCTACATATTGGAAGTCTATATCATTTATTTTGTATTTTTGACTCTATTTCTCTCAGCTTTCCGTTTATCCACATATTTCTTCTCTATTTTGCTTTACAACTTAAGAGTCTTTTTTGGCAAAAAAAATTCAGTTGTTACAAAGATATGACCAATTTAGATTCATCACATCTTGACTGATTCTTTAGCTTTACATCGAGATAATATGAAGTGATGAATTGGTTATTAGTTCTAGAGTTATTAAGTTGCTATTATGTGGATGATTTTTTGAATTCTAACCCTAAAACCCAACGAGTCACACACTAAGCATAGCAATTTTATCAAACGTTCAATCGAATTTTTATTCAACCTTATAGAATTACAATTAGAATTGGTAGTTTTGCGAAAAGGACCTAAGGGTTTAGTTTTCTTTTCCTTCTATCTAGAAAACTGCCATTTTTTTATTCCCCATCTATAAATATCCAAATTTTTATGCCTAATGTACCATAAATAGTTCGAACTGTAT